TAAATACAAAAGTTTAGTATCTTCACACGAATTGCTGAAGTAGGTAGCATTCTTTTGTACATAATCATAATAACAAACAAACAGTAGTTCAATTTTCAGTAATTTCATCGCAAGTAAATAGGAAATACTTATACAAAAAATGCGGGAGAGATAAAAAGATGCAGGGTCGTTTGTCCGCTTGGCTAGTCAAGCACGGGTTAGTTCATAGATCTTTGGGTTTTGATTACCAAGGAATAGAGACTTTACAAATAAAGTCCGAGGATTGGCATTCTATTGCTGTTATTTTATATGTATATGGTTACAATTATCTACGTTCCCAATGTGCCTATGATGTAGCACCAGGCGGGATGTTAGCTAGCGTATATCATCTTACGAGAATAGAGTATGGTGTAGATCAACCCGAAGAGGTATGCATAAAAGTATTTGTTCCGAGGAAGAGTCCTAGAATTCCCTCGGTTTTCTGGGTTTGGAAAAGTTCAGATTTTCAAGAGCGGGAATCTTATGATATGTTAGGAATATATTATGATAATCATCCCCGCTTGAAACGTATCTTAATGCCTGAAAGTTGGATAGGATGGCCTTTACGTAAGGATTATATTGCTCCTAATTTTTATGAAATCCAAGATGCTCATTGAATGATAAGAAACTAATCCTCACTTTTACAACTCCAGATATTCAAGGAATATTTGTACGTTCTGTGCTAGATCAAATAGAGTAATTCAAGCGTCATTCGTATTATTATTCTATTTCTATTATGGATAGGTTCAAAATTCTTTTTAGTTCGGATAAGCCTAACGAATAGCATGAACTAACAGAGCTCTCCATCAGGAACATTAACTTTGTACCGCGCACACGACTTAGATCGATTCATAATAGGCGGAAGCGGAAAAAGCGACCAAGAAATCAAAAAGAGTAGACTATAATTTATTATATTTGTATTGTATCTGAAATTCTTTTTTTCTAGTCCCATCCCGCAATTTCTATAGAGTAGGCCTTTGGATCTTTTAACCAACTAACCTTTCAAATACGTATTCAAATACGTATGAAGTATTAATATTTTTTTTTTGAACGAGAACAGAGAAGGTATGAAAAAAAAGATTCTTTTAACTACTTAAATTTTTTATTTTCTCATCTATAAAATAGAGATAGATGGGTGGGTATAGTTACAGACGCCTAGATGGGTACGTAAGTATCCTGCTATAGAATATATGTCTGTTGATCCCGATGAATTATTATTCATATCATATATATAAAGAAAGCATCTATTCTAGAAATAAATCATATGCCAGGAACCAGATTTGAACTGGTGACACGAGGATTTTCAGTCCTCTGCTCTACCAGCTGAGCTATCCCGACCATCCTTTCCGTATCAGTCTAATTTTACGATATGATTTGAGGCTATGTCAATAAAAAAACATGAAAGGGTATTTATTAAATTAAAGTCTTAGATAGTCCCTAGACTTTCTAAGTTTGGGATAAGGGAATCCAATTTTTATAGGATTTCTTTGTAAAAAGTAAAAAAAAAATAGGTTGAATGAGAAACATAACAAGTTTGAAAATACTATGCCAAGAAACGAGAGTATGAGAAAAAAAATTAGGTAATCAAATGCTACTTTTTAGGGGATTTGGGGATAGAGGGACTTGAACCCTCATGATTTCTAAAGTCGACGGATTTTCCTTTTACTATCAATTTCCTTGTTGTCAGTATTGACATGTATAATGGGACTCTATCTTTATTCTCGTCCGATTAATCTCAGTTCGTTAAAAGATCTATCAAACTGTGGAGTGACACTTTTTTTATCAATGAATAATCGATTCTTTGTTCAATTCGGAATCGCTTCCTAACAATTCTTTCATTTTGAAATAAAGATTTGAGTTGTCATTAATCATTTGATATACTATTTTGGTACGTATACATATGTATATTAAGATTTATCCTTCATCCTTTCTGGAGTTTCGATGAAAAGATTCCTTTGCCAATGCAATGTAGTAAACTCTATTTGTTAGAACAACTTCCGTTGAGTCTCTGCACCTATCCTTTTTTATTCTCGCTTTTTAAACCCCTCTATTTGGGGTTGGTTTCGGAAAAGAAGATTTGGCTCAGGATTGCCCATTTTTAATTCCAGGGTTTCTCTGAATTTGAAAGTTTTCACTTAGTAGGTTTCCATACCAAGGCTCAATACAATTAAGTCCGTAGCGTCTACCAATTTCGCCATATCCCCTCTTTTTTTTTTTTCAATTAGGATCTTAGCTTAATGTCGGTTCATTCTTTCAATGGAAGCCTTGAATTAATTCGATGCTGATTCCTATATTGAAAAGGGTTTCCTCCTATTTTTTGCCTATCTTCTTTCATCTCTATCTGCGGAACCTGTTTTGTCGGATCAGAAATGATTCTATCATTTCTGTATCCGCAATTCAATAGAGATGGATATGTTCCACAGATTGATTCTTCGTTTACTATAATTTGACCCTATACTGTGGAATACTTGAACGGTCGATTTTTTTTTTTCTTTTTGCTATAATAATATGAATTATGAATAGCTAAGAATGAATCTGAATACTTACTAGGGAAAATAAGATCCAAGTAGTTTAGAAAATTATTCTGAATGGCAAATTTTCTTATGCGTATGTGAGCCCGCTTAGCTCAGAGGTTAGAGCATCGCATTTGTAATGCGATGGTCATCGGTTCGATTCCGATAGCCGGCTTTTACGGATTTTTTACATGATTGATAATGTCTCTTTGAAATCAAAACCTTTTGAAAAGACCCAGTTTTTCAAGAGTCCTCAATCTATTATGTCGTAGAAACTTGCAACTAGGAAGAAAAAAGGAGGAGTTATATTTATTTGGTCTATACAGACCAAATCAAGAAAGGAAAAGATCCTTTTTTATTTATATATTTCATATATACAATAACAAAGTCTGATACAATTTATCTCATTATTCTTTGTCATACAATATTTCCCTTAGTTATTATTTAGTTTAGTTTTAATTTAGACTTATTCTGTAAAATGGAATTTCAAATAAGGAGTCTTTATGTCGCGTTACCGAGGGCCTCGTTTCAAAAAAATACGCCGGCTGGGGGCTTTACCGGGACTAACTAGTAAAAGACCTAGAGTTGGAAGTGAGCTTAGAAACCAATCACGTTCTGGTAAAAGATCCCAATATCGTATTCGTCTAGAAGAAAAACAAAAATTGCGTTTTCATTATGGTCTTACAGAACGACAATTGCTTAAATATGTCCGTATTGCCGGAAAAGCGAAAGGTTCAACAGGTCAGGTTTTACTACAATTACTTGAAATGCGTTTGGATAATATCCTTTTTAGATTGAGCATGGCTTCGACTATTCCTGGAGCCCGCCAATTAGTTAATCACAGGCATATTTTAGTTAATGGACGGATAGTAGATATACCGAGTTATCGTTGCAAACCCAGCGATATTATTACAGCGAAGGATGATAAGAAATCCAGAACTCTGATTCAAAATTCTATTGATTCAACTCCGCATGAGGAATTGCCAAAACATTTGACTCTTCACGCATTCCAATATAAAGGACTAGTCAATCAAATAATAGATAGTAAGGGGGTAGGTTTGAAAATAAATGAATTGCTAGTCGTAGAATATTATTCTCGTCAAACTTAAACCTCACTCAAATAAGAAGGGTTCGAACAATCTTACTTCACTTTCGACGAAGGAATAGATCGGAAGCGAGAATTTTATTCCTTATCTTTCCAATAGTTGTGTATCAAAGGAATTAGAGATAGAGAACCAATACCGTCTAGCTATTAGACTAATATTCTACCTTATTCGATACATTCTGATTCTGATCAGTAACAGTGATGAGTTGGGTAAAGTGCGGAAAGAGAGGGATTCGAACCCTCGGTAAACAAAAGTCTACATAGCAGTTCCAATGCTACGCCTTGAACCACTCGGCCATCTCTCCTACATAATAATTATGGCTCAAAACCCGAGTGATTCGCGAGTTATTCATAATTTGCTTATTTGATAGGTACGAACAATCAACCCTAACTATAAAAATAGAAAAGAAAGGTCCTTGCTTCACAGCTCAGGTAATAAAGAAAATTTCATGTTATTAGTCTGTTTTTATGTTATTTCGTACTGGCCAATTCCTTTGTTTGTAGGAGCGTTTTCCTACAAGAGGTAATGAAGAATTATAGAATGTATTGTTATCTATGCCTAGATCGCAGATAAATGGAAATTTTATTGATAAAACCTTTACAATTATAGCCAATATCTTATTACAAATAATTCCGACAACTTCAGGAGAAAAAGAGGCATTTACTTACTACAGAGATGGTGCGATTTGATTCTTTTTTTATCATCCAAAGACACACGATTTGGGCTAGAACAAAAAGATTACTGAAAGAAATCTACACTTGTTGAAGGTGAAGTTTATAAATAGAGCAATTCCTTCTGTCGTGTATCCTCGAGTAATGCCACTTCAGATGCTTCAATTGTCGATTGGAGTATTGAGCGAAAGGTTACACCTATAGGTTCTATATTACAATTACAGGTTAATCTTACTTTACTAGTACCAATAGGGGGCATATGGGAAAAAGCACTACACCTAGAAATCAACAACACCAAAACTTTGTTATTTATTAAAGATTAACCCCTTCCTCCTTATCCGGGTTGGGGCTAAAAGAATGGCTGGGACAACAAATATCCATCTCGTTGGTATTTTGGATACCCGTATAACCATCGAAGATTGTTGAAGTGACCAATTCCTGTAAATTAGGGAGCGTTGAGGACAAATAAATTGTTGGAGTTACCATTTCTATCTAATCCTAACACGTTTGATGGTAAGAAAAAATCTTTTGCAGAAAGGTTGGTTAGAGATTTCTTGTAAAAACACTAGCCCCGCTCAGTTTATAATGAGAGAATATTTTGAGTCTGAATAAATTATTATTCTTATTATGTACATCAAGGAGGAGCCGTATGAGATGAAAATTTCACGTACGGTTCTGGAACGGAGATTCGT